TATATATTCGAACTCCTTTGACTTGCAGGAATACATCTTGGATCTGTCAATTATGTTATGGTCGGAGTCCCACTCATGGTGACCTAGCCGAATTGGGAGAAGCTGTAGGTATTATTGCGGGTCAATCAATTGGGGAACCGGGGACTCAACTAACATTAAGAACCTTTCATACCGGTGGAGTATTCACAGGTGGTACTGCCGAACATGTACGAGCTCCTTCTAATGGAAAAATAAAATTTAATGAGAATTTTGTTCATCTCACACGTACCCGTCATGGGCATCCTGCTTTTTTATGTTCTATAGACTTGTATGTAACTATTGAGAGTCGGGGTATTATACATAATGTGAATATTCCACCAAAAAGTTTGATTTTAGTTCAAAATGATCAATATGTAGAATCAGAACAAGTGATTGCTGAGATTCGTGCCGGAACATCCGCTTTTCATTTTAAAGAGAGGGTCCGAAAACATATTTATTCTGAATCAGAGGGAGAAATGCACTGGAGTACCGATGTCTACCATGCACCCGAATATACATATGGTAATGTTCATCTATTACCAAAAACAAGTCATTTATGGATACTGGCGGGGGGTCCGCGCAGATCCAGTATAGTGTCTTTTTCGATCCACAAGGATCAAGATAAAATGAATGTTCATTCTTTTTCTGTCGAAGACAGGTATATCTCTGACCCCAAAATGACTAATGGTCGAGTAAGACATAAATTGTTGGATACTTCTAGTAAAAAAGATAAAGAAATTATTGATTATTCAACATCTGATCGAATCATATCCAATGGTCAGTGTAATTTTATATATCCCTCTATTCCCAAAAATAATTCTGATTTATTAGCGAAAGGGCGAAGAAATAGATTCATCATCCCTTTACAATATGATGAAGAACAAGAAAAAGAACTAATACCCTCCTTTGGTATTTCGATTGAAATACCCATAAATGGTATTTTACGTAGAAATAGTATTCTTGCTTTTTTTGATGATCCACGATACAGAAGAAGCAGTTCAGGAATTACTAAATACGGGACCGTGGAGGTGGATTCAATCGTAAAAAAAAAGGATTTGATTGAGTATCGAGGAACAAAAGAATTTAGTCTGAAATACCAAATGAAAGTAGACCGGTTTTTTTTCATTCCCGAAGAAGTACATATTTTACCTGGATCCTCGTCCATAAGGGTCCGGAACAATAGTATCATTAGAGTAGATACACGACTTGCTTTAAATAAAAGAAGTCGAGTAGGCGGATTAGTTCGAGTAGAGAGAAAAAAAAAAAGTATTGAACTGAAAATATTTTCTGGAGATATTCATTTTCCTGGAGAAACGGATAAGATATCTAGACACAGCGGCATTTTGATACCACCAGGAAGGGACAAAAAAAAAAATGCTAAGGCATTAAAAAATTTGAAAGATTGGATCTATGTCCAGCGGATCACACCTACCAAGAAAAAGTATTTTGTTTCGGTTCGGCCCGTCGTTCCATATGAAATAGCCGATGGAATAAATTTAGCAACACTTTTCCCTCAGGATCTCTTGCAGGAAAAGGATGATGTCCAACTTAGAGTGGTCAATTATATCCTTTATGGATATGGCAAGTCAATTCGAGGAATTTATCACACAAGTATTCAATTAGTTCGGACTTGCTTAGTATTGAGTTGGGACAAAAAAAAAAATGGTTCTATGGACGAGGTCTATGCCTCCTTTGTTGAGGTAAGGGCAAATGATCTAATTCGCGATTTCATAAGAATTGAGTTAGTTAAGTCCACTATTTCTTATAGCGGAAAAAGAGATAAGATGACAGATTCGGGATTGATTCCCAATAAGGGATTAGATCTCCCCAATATCAATCCCTTTCGTTCCAAGGTGAAGGTTCAATCACTTACCCAAGATCAAGGAACTATTGGGATTGGTACGTTGTTGAATCGAAATAAGGAATGCCAATCTGTGATAATTTTGTCATCATCCAGTTGTTTTCGAATTAGTCGATTCAATGGTTCGAAATATAACAATACGACAAAAGAATTGGATCCCCTAATCCCAATTAGGGATTTGTTGGGTCCCTTAGGTACTATTGTACCTAAAATAAAAATATTGAATTTTTATTCATCTTACCATTTATTAACTCATAATCAGATCTTGTTAAAGAAATATTTGCTACTTGATAATTTTAAACAGACTTTCCAAGTACTTCAAGTACTTAAATACTGTTTAATGGATGAAAATAGAAGGATTTATAATCCCGATCCATGCAGTAACATCATTTTGAATCCATTCCATTTAAATTGGTGTTTTATCCATCACGATTTTAGTGAAGAGACATCCACAATAATTAGCCTTGGACAATTTATTTGTGAAAATGTATGTTTATTCAAATACGGGCCACACATAAAAAAATCTGGTCAAATTTTGATTGTTCATGTTGACTCCTTAGTTATAAGATCAGCTAAGCCCTATTTGGCTACTCCAGGAGCAACTGTTCATGGCCATTGTGGAAAAATCTTTTATGAAGGGGAGACATTAATTACATTTATATATGAAAAATCGAGATCTGGTGACATAACACAAGGTCTTCCGAAAGTGGAACAGGTCTTAGAAGTGCGTTCGATTGATTCAATATCGATGAATCTCGAAAAGAGAGTTGAAAGTTGGAACGAACGTATACCAAGAATTCTTGGAATTCCCTGGGGATTCTTGATTGGGGCTGAGCTAACCATAGCCCAAAGTCGTATCTCTTTGGTTAATAAGATTCAAAGGGTTTATCGATCTCAAGGGGTACAGATCCATAATAGACATATAGAGATCATTATACGTCAAATAACATCAAAAGTGTTGGTTTCAGAAGATGGAATGTCTAATGTTTTTTCACCGGGAGAATTAATCGGATTGTTTCGAGCAGAACGAGCGGGGCGTGCTTTAGACGAAGCAATCAATTATCGGGCAATCTTATTGGGAATAACGAGGGCATCTCTGAATACTCAAAGTTTCATATCCGAAGCGAGTTTTCAAGAAACCGCTCGAGTTTTAGCAAAAGCCGCTTTACGAGGTCGTATTGATTGGTTGAAAGGCCTGAAGGAGAACGTTGTTCTTGGAGGGATTATTCCTGTTGGTACTGGATTCAAAAAATTAGTGCACCATTCAAGACAAGACAAAAACATTTATTTTGAAATCAAAAGAAAGAATCTATTCAAGTTGGAAACGGGAAATATTTGGTTATACCATAGAGAATTATTTTGTTCTTGTGCCCAAAACAATTTCCATGAGACATCAGAACAATCATTTACGCGATTTAATAATTCTTAATTATTAAGAAGAGATTCATTATTATTAAGAAGAGATTCATTCTTTTTACTTTAACTATCTGGAACTATTTGGTCCAATTATTAATTTATTATTATTATTAATAAATAAATAAGTAAAATAAGTAATTAAAAGAAAGAAATTAATGGTTTGGGCCATATATCGACGGTCAATCCACGGTAGAAGGTTCCGTCGGAACAATTATTTATTTCAGAGTACCTTGTCTCTTTGTTAAAAAAAAAAAGAGGAAGTGTGGGGAAAAATGACAAGAAGACATTGGAACATCAATTTGGAAGAGATGATGGAAGCAGGAGTTCATTTTGGTCATGGTACTAGGAAATGGAATCCCAGAATGGCCCCTTACATCTCTGCAAAACGTAAAGGTATTCATATTATAAATCTTACGAGAACTGCTCGTTTTTTATCAGAAGCCTGTGATTTAGTTTTTAATGCCGCAAGCGGGGGAAAACACTTTTTAATCGTTGGTACCAAAAATAAAGCAGCGGATTTAGTAGCATCAGCTGCAATAGGGGCTCGGTGCCATTATGTTAATAAAAAATGGCTCGGTGGTATGTTAACGAACTGGTCCACTACGGAAACGAGACTTCACAAGTTCAGGGATTTAAGAGCAGAACAAAAGATGGGGAAACTCAACCGTCTTTCCAAAAGAGATGCAGCAATGTTGAAGAGAAAATTATCTACTTTGCAAACATATCTGGGCGGGATCAAATATATGACGGGGCTGCCCGATATTGTAATCATCGTTGATCAGCAAGAAGAATATACGGCTCTCCGAGAATGTGTCATTTTGGGGATTCCGACTATTTGTTTAATTGATACAAATTGTGACCCCGATCTCGCAGATATTTCGATTCCAGCCAACGATGACGCTATAGCTTCAATTCGATTCATTCTTAACAAATTAGTATTCGCAATTTGCGAGGGTCGTTCTAGCTATATAAGAAATCGTTGATTTTGATTAAGAATAATAAGATTAATTAATTGTTTGGGAACTCGATAGATTTATTGGATCGGTTACTATTCTTTTCTTTAACTTAAAAAAAAAAGAGAGATAAAGATAATAAAGTACTTACTGTGGATATTCATATTATGTATGGATATTAATATTATGTATAGTATGTGATTTTTTGCTATCCTAAATTAAATTGATTTAAATTAAATAATTAAATATTAAATTATTAAATTATAGTATTAATTAAATATAGTATTAATGATTAAAGTCGGTGAGTTGAGAAAGAGATGGTTGAATCAAAATAATTTTTAAAGTTCGATTTATGTCAGAGGACAATATGAATGTTATACCATGTTCCATTAAAACACTCAAGGGGTTATATGATATATCGGGTGTAGAAGTAGGCCAACATTTATATTGGCAAATAGGAGGTTTACAAATCCATGCTCAAGTACTTATCACTTCTTGGGTCGTAATTGCTATCTTATTAGGTTCAGTCATCATAGCTGTTCGGAATCCACAAACCATTCCTACCGACGGTCAGAATTTCTTCGAATATGTCCTTGAATTCATTCGAGACTTGAGCAAAACTCAGATTGGAGAAGAGTATGGTCCTTGGGTTCCCTTTATTGGAACTATGTTCCTATTTATTTTTGTTTCTAACTGGTCAGGTGCTCTTTTACCTTGGAAAATCATACAGTTACCCCACGGGGAGCTAGCTGCGCCCACGAATGATATAAATACTACTGTTGCTTTAGCTTTACCCACGTCAGTGGCATATTTTTATGCGGGTCTGACCAAAAAAGGATTGGGGTATTTCGGAAAATACATCCAACCAACTCCAATACTTTTACCAATTAATATCCTAGAGGATTTCACAAAACCTTTATCTCTTAGTTTTCGACTTTTCGGGAATATATTGGCTGATGAATTAGTAGTTGTTGTTCTTGTTTCTTTAGTACCTTCAGTAGTTCCTATACCTGTTATGTTTCTTGGATTATTTACAAGCGGTATTCAAGCTCTTATTTTTGCAACTTTAGCCGCGGCTTATATAGGTGAATCCATGGAGGGTCATCACTGATTAGCTTTCAAAATGGTTCAAAATACGCACTTAGTTTATGTTTCGAAGAATGATTCTAAAATCCAATTCAATATAAAATGTGGGCGGTTTACATTATGGAAGAAATAAATGTATATGTGATATTAGATATTTACTAGTTATGTAGGGGTTATCCCTGTTATCCCTATAGACTTATATAATATAATAGAATATATTTAGAATATATTTTATTTATTTTATTATTTATTTTATTCCTATTTCTTTCCCAGTATATTATAGTATTATATTATTTTATTATACTATTGATTCTTTTTTTTTTCAAAACCGCTACATTTAGATGGATTCCCATACAAATATAAGTCCTTCTCTTTCGTCTTTGATTGTGGGGATTGAATAAAAAACTGATGAATTCGTGGATATAGAAAAGTAAGTAAAGAACGAACGAATTGAATGAAAGAATGGTTCGAAACATAGAAATGCAATAACTAGAGCCGTATGCATATGAATTGACAAAAATTTGATCATGGGTAGAAACTAAAATAAAAAGACCGAGATATCGAAGTCGTTCTGATGATTCACTGATATTATCAATTCAATTCGGAGTTTTTAGTTACTTCGACCCGACAGATCTTAGTGATAAAATAAGTAATAATTTATTGGTTGATTGTATCATTAACCATTTCTTTTTTTTTGTACGAGGAACTTACTATGAATCCACTGATTTCTGCCGCTTCCGTTATTGCTGCTGGATTGGCCGTAGGGCTTGCTTCTATTGGACCTGGAGTTGGTCAAGGTACTGCTGCGGGCCAAGCTGTAGAAGGTATTGCGAGACAACCAGAAGCCGAGGGTAAAATACGAGGTACTTTATTGCTTAGTCTAGCTTTTATGGAAGCTTTAACAATTTACGGACTGGTCGTAGCATTAGCGCTTTTATTTGCAAATCCTTTTGTTTAATTTAATCCTAAAATTAGAAATGTGAAAAGGTGCGTTATGCGCTTTTTTATTAGTTATTTTATTAACTTAAATTTGATTAACTTAACTCGGACTTGCCGTTTGCTTCTTCTAATTATATCAATACTTGACTCCTACAATTACTTATTTATTGAGACAATACCCCGGGAAGGACTGATTTGAGGATGAGGAATTCGCGTATCCGCTCGCTTTCTTCCTTCCCACCCTTAGTACAACAAAAACCTTTTTCTTAGGAAGCCTTTCAACAAACGAGATACTTCGCAATTAACGTGAGACCTAGGACCTAACCTAATAAGTATCTTCTTATTGAGAACTTAAAAAAAAAAAAAAATAATAATAATAAATTTGAAAATTCTCAAATTTCATTATAAATTAATAGATGATTTAATCTATTTCCATAAAAAATAAAATTAAATTAATAAAACAAAAAAAGAAATCGATCAAAAAAGGGGCGAGCGAGATGATACAAAAAGAACTCTGTTCCTTGTTAGTCTGAACTCTGTTCCTTGTTAGTCTTATCTATAAGAAAGAGGAGAGCATATGAAAAATATAACCTATTTTTTCGTTTCCTTGGGCTATTGGCCATACGCAGGTAGTTTCGGGTTTAATACCGATATTTTAGCAACAAATCCAATAAATCTAAGTGTAGTGCTTGGTGTATTGATTTTTTTTGGAAAGGGAGTGTGTGCGAGTTGTGTATTTCAAGAATAGGTTGGATCCAACCAGCTGCACTTTATTTATGTTATTTTTTTTTTTTATTTAATAGGATAATAAATAGGAAAAAGGGTGCATGACCTCGAACGAATTACTTATGAATAAATTAAGAAATCATATGTAAGAACCATAGCATTTCGTGGCTCATTGGTAAATCTTGATTCTCTATCAACCAATAATGTGAGACCATTAACATGGTTAAAGCTACACTGTTTGAAGTTCAGGCACAACACGGTACTCTTTCTACCACTATGTTAGTACCGAAATGGTTTCAAAATAAATAGTTAGTAATTCATCCGATATAGAACACTCATATCGATAAAATAAAATGAAACCATTTACTAGAAAAGGGCGCCTTGCCCCTTTTTATCCAATGCCGAATCGACGACCTATGTATAAAAAAGAGGAATTTTTGGATTTGATGAAGATTTGAAGAAAAAGGGAAATAAATAAAAAAAAAATTAAAATTTTAATTT